CAAGTCAATTCGCGAGGTTTTTTAAAACCACCGGTGAGATACACGCGAAATACGTGTAGGATCATCATTAAGACCATCATACTTGCCGACCATCGATGAACTGATCGGATTAACCAACCAAAGTTTGCTTCAGTCATTATATATTGAACAGAAGCAAAAGCCTCAGTAACGGTCGGACGATAATAAAAAGTCATAGCAAACCCCGTCGCTACTTGGACTAAAAAACAAGTAAGTGTAATTCCTCCTAAACAATAAAATATGTTGACATGAGGAGGAACGTATTTACTAGTTATATCATCGGCAATCGCCTGAATCTCAAGACGTTCTTCGAACCAATCATAGACTTTATTGAGATAGGTGAACCAAGGGAACCCCCCCCCCGAGAACCGTATATGAGAATTTAATCTCGTACGGCTCAAACAGAAATACCCCAATACTGCTTGTAACGGAAACGGATATGTGTAATAGAAAGTTTGAAACTTTTTAACTTAATCCTATGATTCCAATCTTCTCTGAAGATAAGAAAAAATAGAAATCCGAAAGCTATTCTTTGTGGTTATAATGCCAAAATATCAAGTCGGCTCACTCGTATTTATCTTGTTTATCTTGATCCTTACTTACAGGCCTCTTGAATATTCTATTATTTATTTCATTTTTTGATTTGTGTGTGTAATGCGATTTTACTGCTGTCTTATTTATTATTATTATTATTGATTGATTGATAGGAATTCTCTTGTTAAGACCATATGAATCAATTAAAAAAACCTCAGATTCATACCAGAACCACGATGATTCAAAAAAAACCTTTAATTTAATCGAAGTCCAAAAATTCCCTGAGTAAGAACTGCTGGATCATCACTTATTCAATGAATAGATATAATGAAAAAATCCAAAGAAACGTTTGTCCTTTGATCAAAAAAAAGAAAAGCGGCGGAAGTTTGAAAGAATCAAAATCTTTTGATTTATTCTTCTAACTCTTTGAAAAATTATTTTAGTCCGGTTGCGAGGTCTAAATATGAAGTATGAATCATAGTTTTAATACTTTAGAACCTATTTTCTATATTCCGTGCTCCAGATACTAGAATAAATATCTGACGGGGTAAAACCATCTCTATCAAGATGACAGATCCATTTTTTGTTCTGTACTATCAATAGGATCAATTATAACAAGTCACACACTCATATTCCGGAAATACAGAAACAAAGAAATTCCGCGGTCGAACTACCAAAAAAAATGGAATGGGCTACAAATAAAAGATCCAAATTTTTCACTTTACTGTCTATTGAAAAGCTAGTTAGTCGGTTCTTGTGAATCTAATTCATAGAAATTCCGTCCAATAAAATGGACGAATTATAAATCTCCAAAATAATAGATAGAAATATCGCAAATAGAGTCATTGCAACACCCATCAAAGGAGTAGTTCCCCACCCCGGAGCTACTTTACCATATTCTGAATTCAATGGTTTCAATAAATCTCCTACAACAGTTCGTCTTGGACCAGATCTAGAACTACTTTCAACGGTTTGTGTAGCCATAAATCCTATTTTTTATTCATTGAGATCTGTTGACTTTGTATACCACTCCGCTGTAAATAAAGGATCTTATCCTATAGATCCATTGTGATCTTGAAATTATATAATAATGGAAACAGCAACCCTAGTTGCCATCTCTATATCTGGTTTACTTGTAAGTTTTACTGGGTATGCCTTATATACTGCTTTTGGGCAACCCTCTCAACAACTAAGAGATCCATTCGAAGAACATGGGGACTAGTTGAAGTAATGAGCCCCCAATATTGGGATATTGGGGGCTCATTACTTCAATTGAGATAATGAAAAATCATTTCACCTTTTTTTAGTTGGAACTTTAGGGGGTTCTCTAAAAAATATAGCGAAAAAAATGATTCCTAAAGTCGAGACTAAGAGGAATGTATAAACCAATGCTTCCATAGATTTGATCGTGGTTTACAATTATAGCTTTCATACCTGTTTATTTGGGATCATCTCTCGGATAAAGAAAAAGAAAGAACAAGAGTAAAACAAAATGTAATGATTCAAATCAAGATTTATCTGGTTCCCTATGTCAAATTCAAATCACAACAACAAAAAAAAGTAGAAAAGGAACAAAAGAATGTTCTATCAGACTACCTGTCTTCTTGTAGTTGGATCTCCAAGTTTTTGGAATGCTCCAAATTCTACTTGAGTATCCAAATCTGGGTCGATACCAGCAAAAACATCTCTGAACAAGGTTCTAGCACCATGCCAAATGTGCCCGAAAAAGAAGAGCAGAGCAAACGAAGCATGTCCAAAAGTAAACCAACCCCTTGGGCTGCTACGAAAAACACCATCCGATTTCAAAGTAGCACGATCTAATTCAAAAATTTCACCCAATTGAGCACGTCTAGCATATTTTTTCACTGTAGCGGGATCACTATAACTGACTCCATTGAGTTCGCCACCATAGAACTCAACAGTTACACCTACTTGTTCGACACTATACTTCGATTCTGCCCTTCGAAAAGGAACATCGGCTCTAACAATTCCGTCTCCGTCTACCAAAACAACCGGAAATGTTTCAAAAAAAGTAGGCATACGACGTACAAAAAGTTCACGCCCCTCTTTATCTCTAAAGATAGGATGTCCTAACCAACCGACGGCTATTCCATCTCCATTGTCCATTGAACCTGCTCTAAACAACCCCCCCTTTGCCGGATTATTGCCGATGTAATCATAAAAAGCTAATTTTTCAGGAATTTTAGACCAAGCTTCCGATAAACTTTGATTTTCGGCTAGCCCAGCACCAACTCTTCGATATATTTCTTGCTGGAAGTATCCCTGATCCCATTGATAACGAGTGGGACCAAATAATTCAATCGGAGTAGTTGCTGAACCATACCACATAGTTCCAGCAACAACAAAAGCTGCAAAAAAGACAGCAGCGATACTACTGGAAAGGACGGTTTCAATATTTCCCATACGCAATCCTTTGTATAGACGTTGGGGTGGACGCACACTAAGATGGAAAAGGCCCGCTAATATGCCCAATGTTCCTGCCGCAATATGATGAGACGCTATTCCACCCGGAACAAAAGGATCAAAACCTTCCACACCCCATGCGGGGTTTACGGATTGTACCCTTCCGGTTAGTCCATAAGGATCGGACACCCATATTCCAGGACCATACAATCCTGTTACATGAAATGCGCCAAAACCAAAACAAGCCACCCCTGCAAGAAATAAATGAATTCCAAAGATTTTTGGCAAATCCAAAGAAGGTTTTCCGGTACGTTCATCACAAAAGATTTCTAGATCCCAATAAACCCAATGCCAGATAGCCGCCAAAAAGCACAAACCCGAAAACACAATATGTGCCCCAGCCACACCTTCGTAACTCCAAATACCCGGATTCGTTATAGTCCCCCCTGTGATATTCCAACCGCCCCACGAATTGGTTATTCCTAAACGAGTCATGAAGGGTATAACGAACATACCCTGTCTCCACATTGGGTCAAGAACAGGGTCAGAGGGATCAAAAACTGCTAATTCATATAGAGCCATCGAACCGGCCCAACCAGCAACCAGAGCTGTATGCATTATATGGACAGAAAGCAAACGGCCGGGATCATTTAATACAACAGTATGAACACGATACCAAGGCAAACCCATGAAAGTACCCCTTATATCAACAAAAAATAGACACTATGTAACTTTATTGCACTGGAAAAAACTATACTATGGACCCTCCCCTTTCAGTAGATTATCTCGGGTAAAGGATTAATATTTGTTCTAGTTTTTTAGTAATAATGGAACAATTCTATTCGTAGGAACAAAAAGAAGCAGATCTATTCTATACCCGATAAGTAACAATACGCAATGGTGGTAGGGGGTTGACCCTATTTTATATGAGTGTTTATATCAGTGAATGCAGACATATTCATTTATCACCCCAAGGACCTATTCGTAAGAACTTTACATTATTCATTTTGTCTTCCTTTTTTATTTATGATTTATAAATACAATATGATAAAAACAAATCATTTTTAACACAATAAACCCATTCTTACGTTTCCATACCAAAGTGAGATATACGACTTCTTTTTTTCTCCATTTAATGCCCATTGGTGTTCCAAAAGTACCCTTTCGAAGTCCTGGAGAGGAAGATGCATCTTGGGTTGATATATAGTGCGACTTGTCAGATATATTGGGTCATATGGGATTTCCCCGTTCTCTCCCCCGATCGAGATATCCTCTCTTTCACCCCAAAAAAAATGGATTGAATCATCAAAAATTTGGAGCGTGAAGTGTAATGAAGTGCAATTAGATCTATTTTTTGATCTTTTTTTGGGGGGTATCCAGATTACTATTCTAAATTTAGAATAATTTATGGTTGGCTTGGTTGGACCAATAAAATGAAGCACCCAGGCTCTGTTTAGAAAAAAACCAATTGGTAATATATCTACGATTACTACTTCTATCATGTCATATATTTGACAGAAAACATGAAATAAGAAATTAAGAAAAAAAAGAAGTCGTAGCAAAAAGACATGGTATTGCAGTATTTGTCCTATATGTGCAAATAAAAATCGGGCAGATCTTTACTCAGAGTAGAAAAGAAACCTAAAAGAATTGAAAAAGAATTGAAGAAGCCCATTCAGAAACAAGAAAATTACATTGCGATTTGCGTTCGATCTCGATGAAAACAATACATCAATGAGAAGTTAGTTCAATAAGTTTAGTACATTATTTTTTTCTTCTTTTTTTTTTTTTTTATTTCTTATATTCTAATAGAATATAGATAATAAAGGGGTCAAAAAGCAGTCTTTCTTGAAAAATGTAAGAAAAAGACCTTTCCTTTCGTTAGAAGTTTGAAAAAATCCATTATGAAAAAGGAAAGAGGGTTGAAATCGACACATTGATTCCTTTTTGTTTGCGATTTTTGGAGAACCGTATGCATCAAAAGATGCATGTACGGCTCTTAAGGGATAAAATTTGATCCTAATCAATCGACTTTATCGAGAAAGACTACTTTTTTTAGGCCAAGAGGTTGATAGTGAAATATCGAATCAACTTATTGGCCTTATGGTATATCTCAGTATGGAGGACGATAACAAAGATTTATATCTGTTTATAAATTCTCCGGGCGGATGGGTAATACCCGGAATAGCTATTTATGATACTATGCAATTTGTACAACCAGATGTACAGACAGTATGCATGGGATTAGCCGCTTCAATGGGATCTTTTATTTTGGCAGGAGGAGAAATTACCAAACGTCTAGCATTCCCTCACGCTTGGCGCCAATGATTCTTTTATTTGAGAAAAAAAGAAGACTATGCCTTCACCATATGAATATTTAGTAATAATAGCATGGCACTTTGAGTTCGATATGCAAATTTTTGTTTTCAAAACCATTCGATTATGTATCGAAAGAGTAGTATGAAAGAGGGGGTATTTACGATTTTATCTGATCTATCAGGAGCCTATTTCAGTGTTCAGTGTCACAAACTTTTTAGTTTTAAGTTTTCACACCGGAAAGCTTTTAACAATATTTATGTTATGAAAGAATATGAAAAAAAACAATATTTTTTTTAAACTATTTTGAAAAAAAAAAAGAAACTTTTGGATTGCTGAATAAGAGACGAGACGAAATAATAAAGCAACGGAACCATCATAGTATTTTAAAAATACTCCCAAACAAAAAGGAAGGGTGGTTATTGGATCATTTACTGATCTGGGTCTGATAGACCTAGTATATTTTCTATTTCTTTGATGAAAGGTAAAAATAAATTCCATAGTAGAGCCGTATGCAATACGCAAAAGATGCCCGTACGGTTGTTCAATTCTATCTTTGTTTGTTTTTTTTTATTATTTTTATTTATCTCTCTCACCTTATCGTGTGAGATAAGGGTTTATTATGTTATATCATCAGGGTAATGATCCATCAACCCGCTAGTTCTTTTTATGAGGCACAAACGGGAGAATTTATCCTGGAAGCGGAAGAACTACTGAAACTGCGCGAAACTATCACAAGGGTTTATGTACAAAGAACAGGTAAACCTTTATGGCTTGTATCCGAAGACATGGAAAGGGATGTTTTTATGTCAGCAGCAGAAGCCCAAGCCCACGGAATTGTTGATCTCGTAGCGGTTGAATAAAAAATTAGCAGCAAGGATTCCTCGAAAATAAACAATTTGAGATTCCATTTTTTCTTCTTAATTTTATCTTCTTATCTTAATCTTCTTAGAAGATTTAATAGAATAGTTAGAATATTTCTATTAATTAATCTATCTATTTATTAATATAATAGAAGTACATCGGGTTAGGATTGATCTAAACCGGTTCATTATGTATACGATGTATACGACTCACCATGCCAACTATGAAACAACTTATTAGAAACACAAGACAGCCAATCCGAAATGTCACGAAATCCCCCGCTCTTCGGGGATGCCCTCAGCGCCGAGGAACGTGTACTAGGGTGTATGTGCGACTCGTTCATATCATAGACTAAGACAAAAGAAAGGAAGGAAACAAATTTTTGCAGTATCGATGATCGGTTAAGATAGTGTGAATGGAGTTCTTCCATTCACACTATCTTAACTTAAAAAAAAATCTATTATAAAATCTATTATATTAATAATATATATATTTCTATTGTGTATTAAATTTATGGTTTCGATTGGTGCAAACCGAATCACCTCAATTTGCAATTTAAGGTGAGAAAGACTTCCCCATTGGTAGCAAATGGTTATCCATTAAGTGGGGAAAATCCTATTTCAATTAAAAGAAAAATTTTGCCCTTAATTTTACAAGAACGGACTAAGAGGGTCAGCTACCCAGCTAATCTTCATACTTAAATACCGTTACTGTATAGCCAGATTTCGTTGTGAAAGACCTATTACTAGATATTTCATGGGTAGAGCCAAAGAGTGTGAACTGTACAAGTTAACAATAACATTGATTAAATGAAGGAAGGGGCTCCGGTGTATAGAGAGGACCTCGCCGTTTAAAAAGTAATCATAGAAACGATGGAACCCGCCATTTTTTTATCTATTTCTATTTAATTTACTATGTTTTTTGATACCTAGTATCAATACAATTTCTTATTTCGAGGTTAAATGCTTAGAAAAAAAATAAAAAAATCGTGGTTGGGAAGGTTATAGTAGCAAAAGCCATTGGAATTTATATTTTATACATTGGAAGAATCCATTTTTGTTATTAATAGACTACGAAGGGGAAAAGAATAACTGAAAGAAAAAATTCAAATAGTTATTCACCAAAGTCTCATTTATTCAATGACCAGAATTAAACGAGGATATATAGCTCGGAAACGAAGGACAAAAATTCGTTTATTTACATCAAGCTTTCGCGGGGCTCATTCAAGACTTACTCGAACTATTACTCAACAGAAAATAAAAGCTTTGGTTTCGGCTCATCGGGATAGAGATAGGAAAAAAAGGGATTTTCGTGGTTTGTGGATCAGTCGAATAAATGGAGTAATTGGCGAGAATAAAAAAATATACTATATTTATAGCAATTTAATGCATAATCTGTACAAGAGGCAATTGCTTCTTAATCGTAAAATAGTTGCACAAATAGCTATATTAAAAGGGAATTGTCTTTTTATGATTGCCAACGAGATCAAAAAAACCAAAATTCCCCGGAGCCTAAACTCCGGGAAGGTAGTAGAATAGAGATTTGTATGATAAAATAGAATTAATATGATAGATAAAGTCATCAAAATGAACAACCACGCTCAATAAAAAAAGATTTATCCTTCTTCACCTATTCTCTTTTTTCTTACAACACAACAACCAAAATTTGATTGTCGTAGTTTTCGAACAAAACATCAATCCACATTTGATTGGAGTTTCGATTCAAATTAGAATTCAATTGAAGAGTAACTCTATTTTTTTTTTGTTTTAAGAACAGTAGTAGTAGTTCTAGCAGTCGACTCGCTTTTTTCAAATTGTTTTTCATTATTAAGAAAAGGTAACGAAGATAAAATACGAGCTTGTTTTATAGCAATCGTAATTAATCGTTGTTGTTTTAAGGTCAATCTATTCACACGTCTAGATAATATTTTTCCCTGTTCACTAATAAATCGACTAATTAAACTCATGTTTTTATAATCAATTCGATCCCCCGATTGGATCGGGGGCAAACGCCTACGAAAAGATCGCTTGGATTTAAGAAAGAGTCGCTTAGATTTATCCATGGTTTGTTTATTCCTATCCCGAAAATCACATTTCTTAAAAAAAGGATTTGTTTTATTTCTTATTCTTACTTTCTTATATATATAGATTTAATACTTATATATATAGATTTAATATATGTTGTTATATAATGAAATATATGTTATATAATGTTATATGTATATAATTTCTTTTATATAATATATATGAAAAATAGATCATTTTTCATGTTCCTTGGAAGACTAAGACACAAGCGATCAATTTTCTCTATTTCTTTATCTCTGCGTGAATCATATGTTTGCAACAACAGGGACAGAATTTTCTCAATTCCAATCGACTAGGCGTATTGTGTCGATTTTTTTGAGTAATATATCTGGAAATACCCGTTGATTCTTTATTAACATTCTTTTTATCACAACCGGTACATTCCAAAATAACATTTATTCGGATATCTTTACCCTTGGCCATGAACCTCCTTTGGGTTTTTGATTCACTTAACTCTTCTATTTTCGGATTAGAAGCGAAGAAGAAAGGAAAAAAAAAAGTAGAAGTTGATAATTCGAAATCAAATTATGAAAGATTTCGTTCCAATTAATTTTAGAATTAATTTAATATAGTACAGTAATAATTAAGTAATACAAAGATTTCGAACTATATTTCGAATCGAAGCGCAGTACAGTATTTCAGTTTTCATTTAAGTATCTTGTATGATATTGTTGTCCCCGCCTTAGCATTCTATTTCCATTTCCATTTCTGGTCTCACTCTATTATTAATAGAATTATTAATAGAAATGGAATTGAATTCAAAATTCAATTCCATTCAAGCCTGGGCCAGATTCCGAGTTTCACTGAAGCCGAATCCACCTTTATTCTTTCTCTTTTCTAACTTATTTATTCTAATTCTCAAAGTAAAAAAAAAAAAAAGAAATAAAAAAAGAGGAGATTAATCACAGATATTTGATTGGATCTCTAATCTTCTTCACCCCTTACCGTGCCAATAACTAGAATGAAAAAAAGGGGAATATCAATGCGTCCGGGAATAAACGATTGATCTCTATCAAGAGACCCGCTAAAGCCCCAAACCATAGAGTACTTACCACTGGTGCCACGGAAAGATATGTTTTTAGATCTCGCATTTTAAATCCTCCTTCTTTTTATTCTTTATTGTAATTTGTAATATATAATTACATATAGGAATATGATCAGATCGTTATTTAGTTAATAACCACTTGTATTTGTCGGCAGAAGTCCTAATTCAAATTGAAATGTACAACGATTCATTAGATATTTTTTTTTTAACTAAAAAAAGAGGTCTATTTCTGCCCGAGCATTCCCTAAAAATCATTTTACTTAGGGGAATTTCCTATTTTTTTATCTCATAACATAATAAGTCTTTTATTATTACATAATAATAAAATATTATTACATAATAAGTCTTTTATTATTATAATTTTTCTTATTATAAGAAAATTCTTATTCTTAATTCTATTACTATTATTATATATTACCTATTATTATATATTACTATTATTATATAGAATATATAAATAGTAATTATAGAATTATATATATAGATATAATTCTATATCTATAATAGAATCTTTTTTTTTTTAGATTCTTTTTTTTTATTTAATTCTATTTTTTATTTAATTATATTAATTAATATTATTCTATATATATCTTTTTTTATTATTATTAATATATTATTCTATATTATTAATATAATAATAGTAAATTATATTCTATTATTATATTATGATATTATATTAATATCAAAAATATTTTGAATTATTCTATTTTTTCTATTTTTATTTTAAATATTCTTATTTTATTAATTAAAATAAAATATTCTTATTTTATTTTTCTTAGCTATAGAATATTTTGATTTTTCATAATATTTTGATTTTTCATATTCTATTCTATATTATAGGATATGAAACTAAAAAGAAAGATAAAAATGGCAGGATAATTGATATATATATATCAACGGAGAAAAAAATGTGGAAAACAAGACAAAGATTCTTTACAATGACACTGGAAACCAATGGAAAGGGATGTAGCGCAGCTTGGTAGCGCGTTTGTTTTGGGTACAAAATGTCACGGGTTCAAATCCTGTCATCCCTATCCCTAACTATTACTTATCGTATCAGCAGTAACAAGGGATCAATTGAGACCGATTCAAATTGGACATACATACTCAATATCAATATATATCAATATATTGATATAGTATATGCATGCAAGATGTATTGGGGTCACATAACATTTTTTATGATAATAAAGCGCTCTTAGTTCAGTTCGGTAGAACGCGGGTCTCCAAAACCCGATGTCGTAGGTTCAAATCCTACAGAGCGTGATTCCATTCTTGTTAGATTGAGAATTACACTGAAATAATGGAACAGCAGTCTAAAGTCTGCATTTGACCCCCTGCGGATTATATTAGGATTAAAACAAATAAATAGGAGGTCAAGAAATAAAAGAGATGTTAATTAATCAAAGGTCCAACTGATCACCACGTCGGTATTGTAAATATGCAGTTACAAATAATCCAGCCAAAGTAATAGGAATTAGACCTAATACGATTCCAAATAGAAAAACTTCAATCATTTTTATTTTTTTTAAAGGGAAAGGGGGAGGTAATATTTATCCTTAAATATGAATCTGTATTGACCATGAATCTCAATGCCCAAGAATTTGAAATTGAGACAGTAAAGAACTATAGAATATCTGGAATATCACAAAAATTCCAATTCATTTCAAAATTTCAAATCAAATAAGTCGTATCTTACTCAGACCGATAAACAGAGCTGAGGTTATAGTTAAAACCACTAGTAGAAAACCGAAATAACTAGTTATAGTGGACATAAAGAAGCTAAATGAAATATGTTCTTTTTATACATATGTTTATGTTTCTAAAGCACTTCCCTAAGTTTCCATTTTTGAGAGAAAAATTAAATTGGAAGATAAGAAAAAATACCACTTGAAAGATACAATTGAAATTTTTTGATTCATCAATCAATTATTACAGACGAACAAATATATATAGTTACATAGGTAAGAAAGAAATTCATCATCTGTGACATCTACCCATCCTGTGATTTCAAATCAACAGATTTATTGAGCAACTCGTGAGTTGAGTAAAATAATCTAATTAAGAAATTTTCATTTTTTTTTATTATATTCTAATATAGAATATTTATATAGAATATTTATATTTATTATTATATATTCTTTTTATTCTATCGAATTATATTCTATTTATATTATAAATAAAAAAGAATTCAAAAAAAAAATAATGAATATTAAAACAAAAAAAGAATAAGAACTTTGTTGTTTAACTTCATTCAACTTTGAATTAATATGGAAGAAAATAGGAAAAATATATATTTTGACCCCCCCCCTTTTTTTATTTATCTAATTTGTTCTATTTCATTCTTTATTTTATAACAAAACAAAAGAAAAGAGTGACCTTGGAATGCACTTTACTTTTTTATTTTAACTCGTTAGATTTAGTATAGTAGTGAGTTCCATTCTTATAATATCTACAAGGAGAAGAAAAAGGGTATCAGATCACTCGAAACTAGGCTTCCTCAGTTTTTTTTGTCTTTCCATATTTAACATTTAATTGAAATATAAATTTCCATATATATAATTAAATTAAAGCTCTATCTTTGTAATTAAGCTAAGAAAGAGCCTTTTTGTGTCTAATACAAGAACAAGCTAATCTAATTTTGAAAAAAAAAAAGAATTGGATTAGTTGTTCTTTTTTTGTCATCAAATAGTATCTATTATTGTTACTTGTTACTGGACGACTAACCTATTCTATTTTTTAAAATGAAAAAAGAGGGGGTTCTAAAAAAAAACATCTTGGACAACCACAAAAAGTATATTTCTAGATTTGGCATCTAATTGAATTGTAGAAATATGATAATCTCCTTCATGAATTATTAGAAACCAATCCGTCAGATTTACATTTTAATTGATCCTCAGTTTCTAGTCCGAAGCTAATAATGTGGAGAACCCTCATCTTATACTATAAAAAATCTTACACTCTCAAACTTTGAGGAATTTTCTATTGAGTACATCGAGATAACCAACAAGGAAAGAACTTATCTAGTACTTGATCTCGCCACTGATTGTCAAATTTCGTTGCTGTGTTAGAAGAAGGATAGCTATACTGATTCGGTATACTCGAAAGACACCCTTGGTACAAAATGGACGATCTAACAAAGATTGCATTTCAGTAAATTTCTACTTACTGATCTCATCTTTTATGGAATCGATCCCCCTTTGACTGTACAAGAA